AACAGATCGTATGGTAGGTCACAAATTGGGAGAATTCGCGCCTACTCTGACTTTCGCGAGACATGCAAGAAACGATAATAAATCTCGTCGTTAAGTTAATTGGAATTTGGAATTAAGAATATAAAAATTGAGAAAAAAAATAGATGTGAATCAAACAAAGGCGGGGGATAACCTTATTTATGACAAATTTCAAAAAGGTAGGGAATAACCCTATGATAAAGAACTCAAGTTCAGGTAAAGAAGTAAAAGTTTTAGCTCAACATATATGTATGTCTGTTTTAAAAGCACGAAGAGTAATTGATCAGATTCGCGGGCGTTCCTATGAGGAAACACTTATGATACTGGAACTCATGCCTTATCGAGCATCTTATCCCATTCTCAAATTGGTTTATTCTGCAGCGGCAAATGCTAATCATAATATGGGTTTGAAGGAAGCTGATTCATTCATTAGTAAAGCCGAAGCCAATAGGAGTACTATTGTGAAAAAGTTAAGACCGCGGGCTCGAGGACGTAGTTATCTGATAAAAAGACTGACATGTAATATAACAATTGTATTAAAAGATAAATCTAAATCATTTTTAGATCAATCTAAGATTTAGATTCATATAAAATAAAAAAATATGGATGAAAAAAATATAATAGAAAAATATGGGACAAAAAATAAATCCACTTGGTTTCAGACTTGGTACAACTCAAAGTCATCATTCCTTTTGGTTCGCACAACCAAAAAATTATTCCGGGGGCCTACAGGAAGATGCAAAAATACGGAATTGTATCAAGAACTATGTACAAAAAAATAGGAAAATATCCTCAGGTTTCGAAGGAATTGCACGTATAACAATTCAAAAAAAAATCGATTTGATCCAAGTCATAATCTATATTGGATTCCCAAATTTATTAATAGAGGGGCAAACACGAGGAATCGAAGAATTACAGATGAATGTACAAAAAGAGTTTCATTCTGTAAACCGGAGACTCAACATTGCTATCACAAGAGTTGAAAAACCTTATGGACAACCTAATATTCTTGCAGAATATATAGCTTTACAATTAAAAAATAGAGTTTCGTTTCGAAAAGCAATGAAAAAAGCTATTGAATTAACTGAACAAACGGATACAAAAGGAATTCAAGTGCAAATAGCAGGCCGTATCGACGGAAAAGAAATTGCACGTGTTGAATGGATCAGAGAGGGTAGAGTTCCCCTACAAACAATTCGCGCTAAAATTGATCATTGTTCCTATACAATTCGAACTATTTATGGAGTATTAGGTATAAAAATTTGGATATTTGTAGACGAGGAATAATCAACCTTGTCTTCCCATTCTGTCCAGTGATAAAACAAAAAATGACAAACTCTTTCATTCTTTTTTCGTTAAAAATAAAAAAATGAACAATTCTAATTCTATAAGGTTAAATAAAAATTCGATTGATCATTTGGTATAATTGCTATGCTTAGTGTGTGACTCGTTAGTTTTTTCTTTATAGTTTCAAGTTGGGATTCAAAAAAAAAAAAAATAAATTGACCCCTGCTATAAACTTTGTAATTATATAAAATAAACTAATAACCAACTTATTGCTTCGTATTGTCAAGATCCCAAGAAACAGTCACTATATGAATGAGTGGATCTATCATATGGTTGTAGCAACTGAAATTCTTTCAACAAAAAATGGATCTGATTATGGGTTGTAAAGCAAAAAAAAAAAATAAAGGGATGTGGATAAATGGAAGGATGATAGAAAGAAAGAACAAAAATATCAATGATATATGATTCCAATATGTATGGTCTATGAATCACGTCATAAAAGGCAGTGTGATAAAGCATCAATACTGATAATCAATACTGATAAGGTAATTATAAATATAAGAATTTTAAAATGAAATAATTTAAAATAGAATAAAATAATAAAGAGCCTTCAGGTTAATAAAAACTGAGAAAATTGACTTGGGAACGAATTTTGTTGGAAGCTCCATTGCAAAGTTCGGACCTAACCATTAATGGAGAAGCTATGGGAACGACAGAACCTGTGACTGCATAGGCTTCTATTGAAAACGAATCCTAATAATTCATTGGGTGGGATGGCGGAACGGACCAAGAAAAAATTGATTTATTCTGAGAGGTTATGAATTGAACCTTCGAATGAAACAGGAAAGAGTAAATATTCGCCCGCGAAACCTCTATTTATTGGATTACAATCTTTTGTCGTAATTCGATAGAGGTAAAAAAAAAAAATAAGGAAAGGATTCGTTATGTTATAAAAATCAAAAAGAGAAACATTACATTATCTATAAAGATACATAAATGTACACACACGTCTAGCTGTATTGTATATCTTGTATCTACATCTTCCTTCTTATGTAAGAAATTAAATATCAATAAAAGCCATTACTTGGTGTATTATCTATTAATGTGTACCTATTAATGTGTATCTATTAATGTGTATCTATAATATTATTTTATTGAATTTGAATCCTTTCATTCGCGAGGAGCTGGATGAGAAGAAACTCTCATGTCCGGTTCTGCAATAGAGATGGAATTAAGAAACAACCATCGACTATAACCCCAAAAGAACCAGATTTCGTAAACAGCATAGAGGAAGAATGAAAGGAATATCTTGTCGAGGCAATCATATTTGTTTTGGCAGATACGCTCTTCAGGCACTTGAACCTGCTTGGATTACAGCTAGACAAATAGAAGCAGGGCGAAGAGCAATGACACGATATGCGCGTCGTGGTGGAAAAATATGGGTACGTATATTTCCCGACAAACCTGTTACAGTAAGACCTGCGGAAACACGTATGGGTTCGGGGAAGGGATCCCCTGAATATTGGGTATCCGTTGTTAAACGGGGTCGAATACTTTATGAAATGGGTGGAGTATCAGAAACTGTAGCTAGAGCAGCTATTCAGATAGCTGCGCGCAAAATGCCTATACGAACTCAATTTATTATTTCAGGATAGAGATGTAGAACTAAACAAAAAGGGGTATTGGGGATGAAAAAACGCAGGTTTATTTATTTCTGGACAGACAATATTTCTTTTTTTCTTTCATACTTTTGCATTGAAATAACAGATTGAAATAAAAATGATATGATTCAACCTCAGACCCTTTTGAATGTAGCGGATAACAGCGGAGCTCGAAAATTGATGTGTATTCGAATCATAGGAGCTGGTAATCACCGATATGCTCATATTGGTGATGTTATTGTTGCTGTAATCAAAGAAGCAGTTCCCAATATGCCTCTAGAAAGATCAGAAGTAATTAGAGCTGTAATTGTACGTACATGTAAAGAACTCAAACGTGAAAACGGTATGATAATACGATATGACGACAATGCTGCAGTTGTCATTGATCAAGAAGGAAATCCAAAAGGAACTCGAGTTTTTGGCGCAATCGCTCGAGAATTGAGACAGTTAAATTTTACTAAAATAGTTTCATTAGCTCCCGAAGTATTATAAATAGTAGTAGATGAGATTATGATATAGTAGGGTATCTGAAATAGATTAAATAAATCAAATTAGTAGATTGTGTCTCACGTATATACTTTATAATAAAAAAAAGAAAAAAAAAAAGGAAACATGTTGATTATATCAAAATTAGGAGGAACCTATAATTCTAGTTCGTCATGGGTAGGGACACTATTGCCGATCTAATAACTTCTATAAGAAATGCTGACACGGATAAAAAAGGAAGAGTTCGAATAGCATCTACAAATATCACCGAAAACATTGTTAAAATACTTCTACGAGAAGGTTTTATTGAAAACGTTCGGAAACATCAGGAGAGTAACAAATATTTCTTGGTTTCAACTCTGCGACATAGAAAAACCAGAAAAGGAATATATAAAACTAGAACCATTTTAAAGCGTATCAGCCGGCCCGGCTTACGAATTTATTCCAACTATCAACGAATTCCTAAGATTTTAGGTGGAATGGGAATTGTAATTCTTTCTACTTCTCGAGGTATAATAACAGATCGAGAAGCTCGACTAGAAAGAATTGGAGGAGAAATTTTATGTTATATATGGTAATCTTCCACCTCTGGTATCCGAATTTGATCTCTAACTTCCTATTTGTAAAATAGAGAGGAAAAGTGAGTTATATAACTCTTCCTCCATTAGTTGATACTTCAAGGAGGTTACCTGGAATGAAAGAACAAAAATTGATTCATGAGGGTTTAATTACTGAATCACTTCCCAACGGTATGTTCCGGGTCCGTTTAGATAATGAAGATCTAATTCTAGGATATGTTTCAGGGAGGATCCGCCGCAGTTTTATACGGATACTACCGGGAGATAGGGTCAAAATTGAAGTAAGTCGTTATGATTCAACCAGGGGACGTATAATTTATCGACTTCGCAACAAAGATTCGAACAATTAGGTTATTTTTTTAACCATGGGTATACAATTCGAAGTTCAAAAAAAATTCAAGAGACTTATTCTCTTCCAAGAAGTGGATTCAGAATTAAGGTAAGGAATAAAAAATATGAAAATAAGGGCTTCCGTTCGTAAAATTTGTGAAAAATGTCGCCTGATTCGCAGGCGTGGACGAATTATAGTGATTTGTTCCAATCCGAAACATAAACAGAGACAAGGGTAATTCCTCTAAAAAAGAACTTTACTTTCCAAAATTCAAAAATAAAATATGTAAAAATAAGGTAAAGGATCTGTTTTAACATGAAATGGATATCTCCGTATCTTTTCTTTTTGTATATTTCTGACTCATAAATATGAGATGATAAAATATGACAAAAGCTATACCAAGAATTGGTTCACGTAGGAATGGGCGTATTGGTTCACGTAAGAATGGACGTAGAATACCAAAAGGCGTTATTCATGTTCAAGCGAGTTTCAACAATACCATTATAACTGTTACAGATGTACGAGGTCGGGTAGTTTCTTGGGCCTCTGCCGGTACTTCTGGATTCAAAGGCACAAGAAGAGGAACACCTTATGCTGCTCAAGCCACAGCGGTAAATGCTATTCGTACAGTGGTTGATC